ACCCAAGTAGGCTTTCAAAGTTGATAGTGCTTTTTGGGTCATCTCAGACCTTGCGATTGTTATCCCCCCCTACCCCCCAAAAAAAGAATCTCGGGACTTTTTACATACAAAGGATTTACTTGTTACTAATATAATCTAACCTCTGTTCTTCTTTAGATCTACTTGTTTCACTCCGATAGTATCATAAATCGAGTCAATGCATAGGAAATGAATGCATTTCCATACTATTAAGTTAAGTGAAATAGATAAGACATAATCTGGATTATACCACATCACTTATTTTACTGGATCTTACAGAGCCTGTTCATGCAGGACATGATCGAGTCTGATCATAGAAAAGATTCTCTTCAAGCGAACCGGCCTATCCTCTGTAGGGGGCTTGCGCGGTGGTTGGAACAAAGACACATTTCATTGTAAATTCAAATGTGGCAGATAAGGGAAAGTCATATATCTGCGCGGTCCAATCAATAGTTCAAATCACACACTCCCATAATCCATTTTTTCTTCGGAGAATTCCCTTCAACTATTCGTGTATGTCAAATAAAATAAATAATCCAATTTTGTTAAGTTGAAGGGAAATATCCAAATACATGTCTTATTCTTTTAAATAATCCATATTTGTAGCAATGAAATACTATTGTTCCTCCCCCAAATGATAAATGATTGATTACAAATATATATGATCCATATTCTCTATAAAGGACCGGAAATGCCTTGCTTACGTATCATTGGAAAGTGCATTAACATAAATACGGCAGTAAGAAGAGGTAATACAAAAGTATGTAAACTATAAAAACGAGTCAAGGTAGATTGTCCTACACTAGCACTTCCGCGTAATAACTCTACCAAAGACGATCCTATTACAGGAATAGCTTCAGGTACACCTGTTACAATTTTTACTGCCCAATAACCAATTTGGTCCCAAGGTAAGGAATAACCAGTTACACCAAAAGATGCGGTCAATACAGCCAAAACTACACCCGTAACCCAAGTCAATTCGCGAGGTTTTTTAAAACCACCAGTGAGATACACACGAAATACGTGCAGAATCATCATTAAGACCATCATACTTGCCGACCATCGATGAACTGATCGGATTAACCAACCAAAGTTAGCCTCAGTCATTATATATTGAACAGAAGCAAAAGCCTCAGTAACGGTCGGACGATAATAAAAAGTCATAGCAAACCCCGTCGCTACTTGGACTAAAAAACAAGTAAGTGTAATTCCTCCTAAACAATAAAATATGTTGACATGAGGGGGAACGTATTTACTAGTTATATCGTCGGCAATCGCCTGAATCTCAAGACGTTCTTCGAACCAATCATAGACTTTATTGAGATAGGTAAACCAAGGGAACTCCCCCCTGAGAACCGTATATGAGAATTTCATCTCGTACGGCTCAAACAGAAATACCCCAATACTGGTTGTAACGGAAACGGATATGTGTAATAGAAAGTTTGAAACCTCTTAACTTAATCCTATGATTCCAATCTTCTCTGAAGATAAGAAAAAGTAGAAATCCGAAAGCTATTCTTTGTGGTTATAATGCCAAAATCTCAAGTCGGCTCACTCGTCTTTATCTTGATCGTTACAGGCCTCTTGAATATTCTATTTACTTAATTTTTTCTTTTATTTGTGTTATTTTTTATTTGTGTGTGTAATGCGACTTTACTGCTGTCTTCTTTATTATTCTTATTGATAGGAATTCTCTTGTTAAGACCCTATGAATCAATTAAAAAAAACCTCAGATTCATACCAGAACCACGATGATTGAAAAAAAAAACCTTTAATCTAAGCCCAAAAATTCCCTGAGTAAGAACTACTGGATCATCACATATTCAATGAATAGATATAATGAAAAAAATCCAAAGAAACGTTTGTCCTTTGATCAAAATAAAGATAAGCGGTGGCGGTTTGAAAGAATCAAAATCTTTCGATTTATTATAACTTAACTTCTAACTCTTTGAAAAAGATTTTTAAGTCCGGTTGCGAGGTCTAAATATTAAGTATGAATCATAGTTCTAATACTTTCGAATCTATTTTCTATATTCCGTGCTCCAGATACTAGAATAAATATCTGATGGGGTAAAACCATCTCTATCAAGATGACAGATCTATTTTATGTTCTGTACTATCAATAGGATCAATTATAACAAGTCACACACTCATATTCCGGAAATACAGAAAGAAAGAAATTCCACGGTCGAACTACCAAATCAAAAAGGAATGGGCTAAAAATCAAAGACCTAAATGCTTAACTTTACTTTCTATTGAAAAGCTAGTTAGTCGGTTCTTGTGAATCTAATTCATAGAAATTCCGTCCAGTAAAATGGACGAATTATAAATCTCCAAAATAATAGATAGAAATATCGCAAATAGAGCCATTGCAACACCCATCAATGGAGTAGTTCCCCACCCCGGAGCTACTTTACCATATTCTGAATTCAATGGTTTCAATAAATCCCCTACAACAGTTCGTCTTGGACCAGATCTAGAACTACCCTCAACGGTTTGTGTAGCCATAAGTCCTATTTTTTATTCATTGAGATCTGTTGACTTTGTATACCATTCCGCTGTAAATAAAGGATCTTATCAGATCCATTGTGGTCTTGAAATTATATAATAATGGAAACAGCAACCCTAGTTGCCATCTCTATATCTGGTTTACTTGTAAGTTTTACTGGGTATGCCTTATATACTGCTTTTGGGCAACCCTCTCAACAACTAAGAGATCCATTCGAAGAACATGGGGACTAGTTGAAGTAATGAGCCTCCCAATATCTCAATATTGGGAGGCTCATTACTTCAATTGAGATAATTAAAAATCATTTCATCTTTTTAGTTGGAACTTTAGGGGGTTCTCTAAAAAAGATAGCGAAAAAAATTATTCCTAAAGTCGAGACTAAGAGGAATGTATAAACCAATGCTTCCATAGATTTGATCGTGGTTTACAATTATAGCTTTCATACCTGTTTTTGGGGGATCCTCTCCCGGATAAAGAAAAAGAAAGAACAAGAGTAAAACAAAATGCAATGATTCAAATCAAGATTTATCCGGTTCCCTATGTCAAATTCAAATCACAACAAAAACAAAATAAAATAAAGTCGAAAAGGAACAAAAGAATGTTCTATCAGACTACTTGTCTTCTTGTAGTTGGATCTCCAAGTTTTTGGAATGCTCCAAATTCTACTTGAGCATCCAAATCTGGGTCGATACCAGCAAAAACATCTCTGAATAAGGTTCTAGCACCATGCCAAATGTGTCCGAAAAAGAAGAGCAGAGCAAACGAAGCATGTCCAAAAGTAAACCAACCTCTTGGACTGCTACGAAAAACACCATCCGATTTCAAAGTAGCACGATCTAATTCAAAAATTTCACCCAATTGAGCACGTCTAGCATATTTTTTCACAGTAGCGGGATCACTATAACTGACTCCATTGAGTTCGCCACCATAGAACTCAACAGTTACACCTACTTGTTCGACACTATACTTCGATTCTGCCCTTCGAAAAGGAACATCGGCTCTAACAATTCCGTCTCCGTCTACCAAAACAACCGGAAATGTTTCAAAAAAAGTAGGCATACGACGTACAAAAAGTTCACGCCCCTCTTTATCTCTAAAGATAGGATGTCCTAACCAACCGACGGCTATTCCATCTCCATTGTCCATTGAGCCCGCTCTAAACAATCCCCCCTTTGCCGGATTATTGCCGATGTAATCATAAAAAGCTAATTTTTCAGGAATTTTAGACCAAGCTTCTGATAAACTTTGATTTTCGGCTAGCCCAGCACCAACTCTTCGATATATTTCTTGCTGGAAGTATCCCTGATCCCATTGATAACGAGTGGGACCAAACAATTCAATCGGGGTAGTTGCTGAACCATACCACATAGTTCCAGCAACAACAAAAGCTGCAAAAAAGACAGCAGCGATACTGCTGGAAAGGACGGTTTCAATATTTCCCATACGCAATCCTTTGTATAGACGTTGGGGTGGACGCACACTAAGATGGAAAAGGCCCGCTAATATGCCCAATGTTCCTGCTGCAATATGATGAGAGGCTATTCCCCCCGGAACAAAAGGATCAAAACCTTCCACACCCCATGCGGGATTTACGGGTTGTACCCTTCCGGTTAGTCCATAAGGATCGGACACCCATATTCCAGGACCATACAATCCTGTTACATGAAATGCGCCAAAACCAAAACAAGCCACCCCTGCAAGAAATAAATGAATTCCAAAAATTTTTGGCAAATCCAAAGAAGGTTTTCCTGTACGTTCATCACAAAAGATTTCCAGATCCCAATAGACCCAATGCCAGATAGCCGCCAAAAAGCACAAGCCCGAAAACACAATATGTGCCCCGGCCACACCTTCGTAACTCCAAATACCCGGATTCGTTATAGTCCCCCCTGTGATACTCCAACCGCCCCACGAATTGGTTATTCCTAAACGAGTCATGAAGGGTATAACGAACATACCCTGTCTCCACATTGGGTCAAGAACAGGATCAGAGGGATCAAAAACTGCTAATTCATATAGAGCCATCGAACCGGCCCAACCAGCAACCAGAGCTGTATGCATTATATGGACAGAAAGCAAACGGCCGGGATCATTTAATACAACGGTATGAACACGATACCAAGGCAAACCCATGAGAATACCTCTTATATCAACAAAAAATAGACACTATGTAACTTTATTGCACTGGAAAAAATTATACTATGGACCCCCCCTTTTTTTTTCAGTAGATTCTCTCGGGTAAAGGATTAATATTTGTTCTAGTTTTTTAGTAATAATGGAACAATTATCTTCGTAGGAACAAAAAGAAGCAGATCTATTCTATACCCGATAAGTAACAATACGCAATGGTGGGGGGGGGTTGCCCTATTTTATATGAGTGTTTATATCAATGAATGCAGACATATTTGTTTATCACTCAAAGGACCTATTCGTAAGAACTTTCCTTTATTCATTTGGTCTTCCCTTTTTATTTATGATTTATAAATACAATATGATAAAGACAAATCATTTTTAACACAATAAACCCATTCTTACGTTTCCACATCAAAGTGAGATATTCTACTTCATTCTTTTTCTCCATTTAATGCCTATTGGTGTTCCAAAAGTACCCTTTCGAAGTCCTGGAGAGGAAGATGCATCTTGGGTTGACATATAGTGTGACTTTTCAGATATATTGAGCCATATGGGATTTCCCCGTTCTCTCCCCCGATCGAGATATCCTCTCTTTCACCCCCAAAAAGATTGATTGAATCATCAAAAATTTTGAGCGTGAAGTGTAATGAAGTGCAATTAGATCGATTTTTTGGTTTTTTTTGGGGGGGGTATCCAGATTACTATTCTAAATTTAGAATAATTTATGGTTGGCTTGCTTGGACCAATAAAGTGAAGCATCCAGGCTCTGTTTAGAAAAAAAACCAATTGGTAATATATCTACGATTACTACTTTTATCATGTCATATATTTTTTCTATCATGTCATATATTTTGCAGAAAACATGAAATAAGAAATTCAGAAAAAGGGAAGTCGTAGCAAAAAGACGTGGTATTGCAGTATTTGTCCTATATGTGCAAATCCAAATCGGGCAGATCTTTACTCCGAGTAGGAACAGAAACCTAAAAGAATTAAAGAATTGAAGAAGCTCATTCAGAAACAAGAAAATTACATTGCGATTTGGATCCGATCTCGATGAAAACAATACATCAATGAGAAGTTAGTTCAATAAGGTTAGTACATTATTTTTTTTTATTTTTTTTTTTCTTATATTCTATTATAATAGAATATAAATTAATATAGATATAATATAGATATATAATATAGATATAAGGGGTCAAAAGTCGTCTTTCTTGAAAAATGTAAGAAAAAGACCTTTCGTTAGAAGTTCGAAAAAGTCCATTATGAAAAAGGAAAGAGCGTTGAAATTTACACATTGATTCCTTTTTGCGATTTTTGGTGAACCGTATGCATCAAAAGGTGCATGTACGGCTCTTAAGGGATAAAATTGTATCCTAATCAACCGACTTTATCGGGAAAGACTACTTTTTTTAGGCCAAGAGGTTGATAGTCAAATATCGAATCAACTTATTGGCCTTATGGTATATCTCAGTATAGAGCACGATAACAAAGATTTGTATCTGTTTATAAATTCTCCGGGCGGATGGGTAATACCCGGAATAGCTATTTATGATACTATGCAATTTGTACAACCAGATGTACAGACAGTATGCATGGGATTAGCCGCTTCAATGGGATCCTTTATTTTGGCAGGAGGGGAAATTACCAAACGTCTAGCATTCCCTCACGCTTGGTGCCAATGAGTCTTTTCTTTCTCAAATAAAAGACTATGCCTTCGCCATATGAATATTAAGTAATAATAGCATGGCACTTCGAGTTCGATATGCAAATTTTTTTTTGTTTTTTTTTCAAAACCATTCCATTATGTATCGAAAAAGTAGTATGAAAAAAGCGTATTTACGATTTTATCTGATCTATCGGGAGCCTAGTATTTCAGTGTCACAAAGTTTTTTGTTTTCAGTTTTCACACCGGAAAGCTTTTAACAATATTTATGTTATGTTATGAAAGAATATGAAAAAAATATTTTTTTTTCATATTCTTTCATAACTATTTGAAAAAAAAAAAGAAACTTGGAGATTGCTGAATAACAGACGAAATAATAAAGCAAAGGAACCATCATAGTATTTTTTGAAATACTCTAAAAAAGGAGGGATGGTTATTGGATCATTTACTGATCTGGGCCTGATAGGCCCAGTATATTTTATATTTCTTCGATGAAAATCAATTCCATAGTAGAGCCGTATGCAATAGGCAAAAGATGCCTGTACAGTTGTCCAATTCTATCTTTGTTTGTTTTTTTTATTATTTATCTCTCTCGCCTTATCGTGCGAGATAGAGGAAACCTTTATTATGTTCTATCATCAGGGTAATGATCCATCAACCAGCTAGTTCTTTTTATGAGGCACAAGCGGGAGAATTTATCCTGGAAGCGGAAGAACTACTGAAACTGCGCGAAACTATCACAAGGGTTTATGTACAAAAAACGGGCAAACCCTTATGGCTTATATCCGAAGACATGGAAAGGGATGTTTTTATGTCAGCAGCAGAAGCCCAAGCCCACGGAATTGTTGATCTTGTAGCGGTTGAATAAAAAATTTGCAACAGGGATTCTTCGCAACTACACGATTTGAGATTTTATTTTATCTTCTTAATCTTATTACCCGATTTAATGAATTATTTCTATTAATAGATTAATTAATAGAAATAATTCATTAAATCGGGTTAGGATTGATCTAAACCAGCTCATTATGTATACGACTCACCATGCCAACTATGAAACAACTTATTAGAAACACAAGACAGCCAATCCGAAATGTCACGAAATCCCCCGCTCTTCGGGGATGCCCTCAGCGCCGAGGAACGTGTACTAGGGTGTATGTGCGACTCGTTCAGATCATAGACTAAGACAAAAGGAAGGAAAGAAATTATTCCAGTATCGGTGATCGGTTAAGATAATGAATGAAAGAACTCCATTCACACTATCTTAACTTAAAAAAAAATCTATTAAAATATATATATATTCTTCTATTGTGTATCAAATTTATGGTTTCGATTGGTGCAAACCCAATCACCTCAATTTGTAATTTAAGATGAGAAAGACTTCCCCATTGGTAGCAACTGCTTATCCATTAAGCGGGGAAAATCCTATTTCAATTAAAAAGAGGAAAAATTATGCCCTTATTTTTGCAAGAACGGACTAAGAGGGTCAACTACCCAGCTAATCTTCATACTTAAATACCGTTACTGTATAGCTAGATTTCGTTGTGAAAGACCTATTACTAGATATTTCATGAGTAGAGCCAAAGAGTGTGAACTGTACAAGTTAACAATAACATTGATTAAATGAAGGAAGGGGCTCCGGTGTATATAGAGGACCTCGCCGTTTAAAAAGTAATTATAGAAACGATGGAACCCACCATTTCTTTATCTATTTCTATATAATTTACTATGTTTTTTTGATACCTAGTATCAATACAATTTCTTATTTCGAGGTTAAATGCCTTAGAAATAAAAATAAGAAATAAAAAGAAAAAAATCGTGGTTGGGAAGGTTGGTTATAGTAGCAAAAGCCTTTGGAATTTTGATTTTATACATTGGAAGAATCTATTTTTTGTTATTAATAGACTAGGAAGGGGAAAAGAATAACTGAAAGAAAAGAAATCAAATAGTTATTCATCAAAGTCTCATTTATTCAATGACCAGAATTAAACGAGGATATATAGTTCGGAAACGGAGGACAAAAATTCGTTTATTTACATCAAGCTTTTGCGGGGCTCATTCAAGACTTACTCGAACTATTACTCAACAGAAAATAAAAGCTTTGGTTTCGGCTCATCGGGATAGAGATAGGAAAAAAAGAGATTTTCGCGGTTTGTGGATCAGTCGAATAAATGCAGTAATTGGTGAGAATCCAAAAAAAATATACCATAGTTATCGTAATTTAATGTATAATCTGTACAAGAGGCAATTGCTTCTTAATCGTAAAATAGTTGCACAAATAGCAATATTAAAGGGAAATTGTCTTTTTATGATTGCCAGCGAGATCATAAAATAAAAATTCCCCGGAGACTGAACTCCGGGAGGGTAGTAGAGTAGAGATTTGTATGATAAAATAGAATTCATATGATTATGATAAAATCATCAAAATGAGCAACCACGTTCAATAAAAAAAAAAAGATTTATTCTTCTTCACCGATTATCTTTTTTCTTACAACACAAGAACCCAAATTGGATTGTCGTAGTTTTCGAACAAAACATCAATCCACATTTGATTTGAGTTTAGATTCAAATTTGAATTCAATTGAAGAGTAACTTTATTTTTTTTTTTTAAGACCAGTAGTACTAGTTCTAGTGGTCGACTCCCTTTTTTCAAATTGTTTTTCATTATTAAGAAATCTTTTTTCATTATTAAGAAAAGGTAACGAAGATAAAATACGAGCTTGTTTTATAGCAATCGTAATTAATCGTTGTTGTTTTAAGGTCAATCTATTCACGCGTCTAGATAATATTTTTCCTTGTTCACTAATAAATCGACTAATTAAACTCATGTTTTTATAATCAATTCGATCCCCCGATTGAATCGGGGGCAAACGCCTACGAAAAGATCGCTTGGATTTAAGAAAGAGTCGCTTAGATTTATCCATGGTTTGTTTATTCCTATCCCGAAAATCCTATTTCTTACAAAAAAGGATTTGTTTTATTTATATTCTTACTTTCTTTTTATTTATTTATTTTTTAATATATGTTTAATATATGTTGTTATATAGTGAAATATATGTTATAAAATCTTCTATTTCTATATATAATTTATAGAATATATATGAAAAATAGATCATTTTTAATGTTCTTTGGAAGGGTGACACAGACGCGATCAATTTTATCTATTTCTTTATCTCTGCGTGAATCATATGTTTGCAACAACAGGGACAGAATTTTCTCAATTCCAATCGACTAGGCGTATTGTGTCGATTCTTTTGAGTAATATATCTGGAAATACCTCTTGATTCCTTATTAAAACTATTTTGAGCACAACTGGTACATTCCAAAATAACCCTTACTCGTATATCTTTACCCTTGGCCATGAACCTCCTTTGGGTTTTTGATTCACTTAACTCTTCTATTTTCGGATTCGAAGCGAAAAAGAAGAAAGGAACAAAAAAAGTAGAAGTTGAGAATTTGAAATCAAATTATGAAAGATTTCGTTCCAATTAATATAGTACTACAATTAATATAGTACAGTAATAATTAAGTAATACAATGATTTCGAACTATATTTCGAATCACAGTACAGTATTTCAGTTTTCATTTAAGTCTCTTGTATGATATTGTTGCCCCCGTCCTAGCAATTCCATTTCTGGTATCACTCTATTATTAAAAGAAGTGGAATTGAAGCCTGGGCCAGATTCCGAGTTTCGCTGAGGCCGAATCCACCTTTATTCTTTCTCTTTTCTAACTTAGTCTATTCTAATTCTAAAAAAAAAAGAAATAAAGAAGAGGGGATTAATCACAGATATTTGATTGGATCTCTAATTTTCTTCACCCCTTCCCGTGCCAATAACTAGAATGAAAAAAAGGGGAATATCAATGCATCTGGGAATAAACGATTGATCTCTATCAAGAGGCCCGCTAAAGCCCCGAACCATAGAGTACTTACCACTGGTGCCACGGAGAGATATGTTTTTAGATCTCGCATTTAAAATCCTCCTTCTTTTTATTCTTTATTGTAATTTTTAATACATAATTACATTAATACATAATTACATATAGGCATATAGGAATATGATCAGATGATTATTTAGTTAATAACCACTTGTATTTGTCGACAGAATTCCTAATTCAAATTGAAATGTACAACGATTCATTAGATATCTTTTTTTTTGTTAAAAAAGGTCTATTTCTGCCCGAGCATTCCCTAAAAATATTTTTCCGTTTTAGGGGAATTTCCTATTTCTTTTTATTTCATAATATAATAAGTCTTTTATTATTATAATTTTGATTATTATAAGAATTTGATTATTCTTAATTCAATTACTATTATTATTATATAGAGTATATAGTCTATTTTCTAGAATATAATAGAATATTCTTTAATTATAGATTATTCTTTTTATTATTATACTCTATATATTCTATTTTTTATTTAATTAAATATTCTTATTTTATTCTTATTCTATAGATTCTATAGAATATTTTTCTTTTTAGTTTCATATCCTATAATATAGGATATGAAACTAAAAAGAAAGAAAAATGACAGGATAATTGATATATATAATATATATATCAACGGAGAAAAGAAAAATGTAGAAAACAAAACAAAGATTCTTTCCAATGACACTGGAAACCAATTGAAAGGGATGTAGCGCAGCTTGGTAGCGCGTTTGTTTTGGGTACAAAATGTCACGGGTTCAAATCCTGTCATCCCTATCCCTAACTATTACTTATCGTATGAGCAGTAACAAGGGATCACGATTCAAATTGGACATACATACTCAATATCAATATATCAATATATATTGATATAGTATATGCATGCACGATGTATTGGGGTCACGTAAAATTCTTTATGAAAATGAAGCGCTCTTAGTTCAGTTCGGTAGAACGCGGGTCTCCAAAACCCGATGTCGTAGGTTCAAATCCTACAGAGCGTGATTCTATTTCCATTCTTGTTAGATCGAGAATGACACTGAAATAATTGAACAGCAGTCTAAAGTATGAATTTGACCTCCTGTGGATTAGGATTAAAACAAAGAAATAGGAGGTCAATAAACAAAGAGATGTTAATTAATCAAAGGTCCAACTGATCACCACGCCGGTATTGTAAATATGCAGTTACGAATAATCCAGCCAAAGTAATAGGAATGAGACCTAACACGATTCCAAATAGAAAAACTTCAATCATTTTAATTTGTTTGAAAGAGAAAGGGGGAGGTAATATCTATACTTAAATATTAATCTGTATTGACCATTAATCTCAATGACCAAGAATTGGGAATTGACACGGTAAGGAACTATAGAATATCCCGAAATTTCCAATTCATTTCAAAATTTCAAATCAAATAAGTCGTATCTTACTCAGACCGATAAATAGAGCTGAGGTTATAGTTAAAGCCGCTAGTAGAAAACCGAAATAACTAGTTATAATGGGCATAAAGAAGCTAAATGAAATATTTTCTTTTTTTTTTTTTTATACATATGTTTATAAAGCACTTCCCTAAGTTTCCATTTTTGAGAAAAAAAAAATAGGAAGATAAACAAAAATACCACTTGAAAGATACAATTGAAAATTTTTGATTCATCAATCAATCATTACAGACGAAGAAAAATATAGTGACATAGGGAAGAAATCAATTCATCATCTGTGACATCTACCCATCCTGTGATTCCAAATCAACAGATTTATTGAGCAACTCGTGAGTTGAGTAAACTAATCTAATGAAAATAATAATGAATATTAAAACAAAAAAAAAGAATAAGAACTTTGTTGTTTAACTTCATTCAACTTTGAATTAATATGGAAGAAAATAGGAAAAATATCTATTTTAACCGCCCCTTTTTATTGTATCTAATTTGTTCTATTTTCATTTTAGAACAAAAGAAGAGTGACCTTAGAATGCCCTTTACTTTTTGACTTTCATTTTAACTCATTAGATTTAGTAGTAGGTTCCATTTTTCTAATATCTACAACGAGAAGAAAAAGGGTATCGGATCACTCGAAACTAGGGTTTCGCAGTTTTTTTGTCTTTCCATATTTAATTTTAATATAAAGCTCTATCCTTGTAATTAAGCCAAGAAAGAGCCTTTTTTTGTGTCTAATAAAAGAAAAAGAGGAGGTTCCAACAAAAAATATCTTCGACAACCACAAAAAATATATTTCTAGATTTCGCATCTAATTGAATTGTA